TTCTCGGTAAAACAGATCAAACTTATTATTATCGAAATGATTCGAACTGTTTCAAAGACCCAACATGCATTTTGTTGCATTGGGCTCTTTCATCAACTGATGTAAATATCAATTAGTCCACCATATTTTATCTTTACAGGAAAATAAGAAGATAATGAGACGGCTCCATGTGCTCCGATTCATTATTTGTATTCTGATCTAGGAGCAATACCAAAGTGTTTCAAAGAAGGATTACCTTGACTTAGGTTTGCCTCTGGCCTAGATCAACCTAAGTGAATAAGTGAAATGGAATTTCATTTCGATCGCTCCGTTGCCAGAGTCAAATATGAGACTTCATACACCTTAAAGTTCATAGGACGAAAAGAGTTTCTTTTGAGGCCCTTATACTCATTATGCCTAGCATTGAATGGACTGGGTATTTACCTTATCAAATAGCAAATAAATGGAGGGTTCCATTTGATTGGGCACCTTAATTCGCACCCGAATCGGACCGAACCAAATATTTGTCAGGCTATTGTTCCCTAGAATTTATGGAGTAAGACATCGATTTCTCTTTATCAATAAGATAAATTATGTTCATTGCATAACCGCCTCCCTTGAAAAGCATTGGCGCACGTGTAAACGAGGTGCTCTACCTAACTGAGCTATAGCCCTTCCCTTGTCCTAGATATCTTAACATATAGATAATCTCTTGTCAAGATGGGTATTCCATAATACTACACGATAGTTCTCTGATCCGTTTTTTTAACAGATTGATATTGCTTAGGAATGATATTCTACCTATAATTCCCGAGGAGATGGGCCCTTTTTTTGTGATGATAAATAACCTACTTAACTCAGCGGTTAGAGTATTGCTTTCATACGGCGGGAGTCATTGGTTCAAATCCAATAGTAGGTAAGGTAGAACTTATTAGATACCGGAGTCAATGGTATCTAATAAGTTTTTCTATCCATCTTCTTTTTTTCGTTGTATCATCAGATTATACTTGATTGTGTTCAACTGGCGGAATAAAAATGTGATGTATAATAAAGAACTTCTAACGAACTTTTTTTATTTCTTTTTATGTATTTGTTTATTTCCTACTAGGAAATCACATTGACAGCCTCCACTCGTGTCCTAGCTCGTCTGAGAGCTAGATTCGCCTCAATTGCTTGTCTCTTGCCCTGAGCTCTACTCAAGTTAGCTTCAGCTATTTCAAGAGCTTGTCGAGCTTCTTGCGGATCAATGTCAGTATTAATCTCCGCATCATTTCCTAAAATAGTGATTTCATTATTACTTATTCTAGCAAAACCGCCCATCAAAGCCACCGTTAACCATTGGTCGTTGGGGCGTATTCTCAAAAGACCTATATCCACAGCTGTGGCAATGGGGGCGTGGTTTGGTAATACGCCAATTTGTCCACTATTAGTAGATAAAATAATTTCTTTAACTTCTGAATCCCAAATAATTCGATTGGGAGTCAGTACACAAAGATTTAAGGTCATTTCTTCAATTTGCTCTCCACTTCTAAGTTCATAGCTTTCGCGGTAGCTTCATCGATGTTACCTACCAAATAAAAGGCCTGCTCAGGAAGACTGTCTAATTCTCCGGAAAGGATCAGTTGAAACCCCTTAATTGTTTCTGTGAGACCAACATATTTCCCTGGAGAACCGGTAAATACTTCTGCCACAAAGAAGGGTTGTGATAAGAAACGCTCAATTTTTCGCGCTCTTGCTACAGTTAAACGATCTTCTTCGGATAATTCGTCCAAACCAAGTATAGCTATAATGTCCTGAAGTTCTTTGTAACGTTGTGAAGTTTGCTTAACTCTTTGCGCAGTTTCATAATGTTCCTCGCCAACGATACGAGGTTGTAACATAGTTGACGTTGAATCTAACGGATCTACTGCTGGATAAATACCTTTGGCGGCTAATCCTCTTGATAGTACAGTAGTAGCATCTAAATGTGCAAATGTCGTGGCAGGGGCGGGGTCGGTCAAATCGTCCGCAGGTACATAAACCGCTTGGATCGAAGTTATAGATCCCTCTTTTGTGGAAGTAATTCTTTCTTGCAAAGAACCCATTTCTGTACTAAGGGTAGGTTGATATCCCACTGCCGAAGGCATTCTCCCTAATAGGGCGGATACTTCTGAACCCGCTTGGACGAAACGAAAGATATTGTCGATGAATAGAAGCACATCTTGTTCATTAACATCCCGGAAATATTCCGCCATGGTTAGGGCAGTCAAACCAACTCTCATACGAGCTCCCGGTGGTTCATTCATTTGACCATAGACTAGAGCTACTTTTGATTCTGCAATATTTTTTTCATTAATAACCCCGGATTCTTTCATTTCCATGTAGAGATCATTTCCTTCACGAGTACGTTCTCCTACTCCGCCAAATACGGATACCCCCCCATGAGCTTTAGCTATGTTGTTGATCAATTCCATGATAAGTACTGTTTTACCCACGCCGGCTCCCCCGAATAGTCCTATTTTTCCTCCACGGCGATAAGGAG